ATTTTGAATGGTTTTTTCTGTAAGAAGTAACAAACATTCTAATTGGGTGAATATCCGTGTATTGTTTTTTAGTCATTCATTGAATGATAAATCACTACAAGTGACGGAGATACGCTATTTAAATAATGGAAGATCCAATATTTCAAAATTGTATCTAGAATGACTGGAAAAGTGGAAACAAGAACCGCTAGAATTTGATCGTTATGATCAAATCCAAAATCTTTGTAGACAGAACCAATCATGAGTTCCCATCCATGGGGCGAGTGGAATCCGATACATAAATCGGTTAATAAAATAATAGAAAAGGCTTTGATTGTGTCGCTTAAGTTATAGAGGAATTCCTGAACCCAAAAATTTAGAATGACAAGTTCTTCATTACCCAGAATCGAATAGCCGCTTAGAATAGTGAAACATATTATATTTGTTGCGAAGTGTAATAGGCTATGGATATGATTCTCATTATGCATTTTGACCAATTGGATCATTTCTTTGTGGATTCCTATACGAAGCTTTTGTATATATGTTTCCGGGTACTCCTTTATCATTTCGTCCAAAAGGAATAGTTCCTCTAATTCTATGAATTTTTCTAGAACATTCTTTTCTTGACTATTATTCAAGAAAGTTTCGGATTGTTTCGTATTCCACCAATTTGTAACCCAAGATTCCAGACTTTTTTGAACTAAGAGATCGATCCACCAGGGCAAAAAAACTATAGATGCCAGATATGGGAGGTTAGTGAATGCTTTTTTTTTTGGCATTTTGAATCCGTGAATTGCTAATGAAAACACCCCATCCGTCAAATCTATCCAATCTGCTATTTCTATGAAATATCAGTTCTATAACAAGGTATCGAACCTATACCTAACTTATGAATTAACCTCCCCCCCTTTTTTTTATGTTTGTCCTTGCATATAGAAATCGGATAAGGTTCCGCGTCGAAGTGGAATGAAGAAAAAAAAAAAAAGATTGTTTCCTGATATGTCAATTGGTCAAATTCGAAGCAATTGCATCCTTTCGATCAATGCGCGAAAGAACCACTTCAAGTCATGAATACTATTCGGACTTCGAGACAAAAGAAAACCCTTAGCTTGGATCCATTATTTCGAAAAGTTTCGCCAGCTATGCTTAGTCTGGAATAGTTGAGGGAAATTTATAAAAACTATGGATGTAATGATGAAATCAAAAACGAGTGGTAAAACCAGAGAAAAATGCTAGTTCTAAATGATCCAATCATTTGAAAATCCAGGAGCAAAAGAAGGGAAAAGAAAGACCAAGTGACAAAAGAAAAGAGAGGTCATTGAATATGATGCATCAGTTCAGTATGGCATCTATCAATCCAAAATATCGGAACCAAAACGATGAATTATGTATTCTGAAATGTTCTGATACATTTGATGAATCTAGACTTATTAGTAGTCGATTCAATTTGTTGTTTGTTTGTTACTAAATTTGTTGTTTGTTACTAATTAGTACAAAACAATTGCGTTTATTTCCATACAGATAAAAAATCATTTTGTTTTGGTGGACAAAAACCACTTTGTTTTCTGGTTGTTCCCTAGAATCCACACCTCCCTTTGCTCGAATGCGTGTTCTGAACAAGCTTCAGTGACAATAAATAAAATAGAAAAAAAAGAGGATTTCTGAGTGCCTTTTCCAATGCGGAGTTCCGTTCATTTCAAAATACTTCAATGGGTACACGCAAGAAATAGGCCAATTCCGCAGCTTTTTGTTCCATTTCTCTTGGAGTCAAATTCTCCTCACTCTGAGTCAAAGGAACGGCACCTTGTCCTCGAATTTCCATATAAAGGACACGACGAGGAAAAAGACCCTCTTTAACCTCGATTCGAATCGACTGTACATCTCTCATAAGGAATCGAAAGAGGATACGACGATTTTTTCCAGGAAATCCCCAACGAAAAATAGACACTATTCCTTGTTTTCTATCGAATCGATCATAACCACTCCCTACATTCCACAAAATTGTGCACGACAAATAGGTGCTAATGAAAAGACCCGCGATTCCATAGAACGACATCACAAGCCCTTGTGGAAAAAAAAAGATTTGCTGAGATGGAAAGAAGGATATCAGATTCCGACCAAGATAACTAGAAGTTCCAACCAATAAGAATCCTAATGACCCTAAAAGAAGGATACAGGCCCAGCAGAAATTACTTGTTTTTCGAGACCCCGCTATAAGTTTTATCCATATACGTTCTGATCGCCAATTCATACTAGATCCAGTTTCTTTTTATTGGAATTGAGAGAATAACCAAAATGAATTTTTACTTTCCTTTTTTGTTCCCAAAGTAACTCTCATCAACTAGTACGATTATTATTATGTGAATCTTTAGGAGTCATTCATCCAATTGATTCGATAAAAAAGCATCTGCTTCATCGGATCTCACTATGTCTATTTCTATTTCTACGTCCATATAGATACCTTGCATTTTGGTTTTAGACATCTGCGGATCGATTTGAAATGGAAACTCGCTCTACTAAAAATGAAATGCATGCTTTTATCCACAGATCACGGTTCCACACACATAAGAAAGAGCAGAGCTCTTAGGTATGTGTTCGTAAGAAGCCGTATCTTTTACCATATTCCACAAATCGATATTAGGATCAAGTGAAGGTCTTGAAAGAAATCAATGTTCCATCGCATCGGATCTAGAGAATCTTGTTTTTTTGAAGATGAAGAGAGAAAGAAGCCATTGCCATTGCCGGAACTACTAGGCCCACTAAAGGCACAAAAAGAGAGGGTAAGTTGAAAGTTGTCATAGAATAAATGAATAAATACCCGGAGTTCCTATTTTTACCTGTTAAAAAGATAGCTTAGGAGAAGTCTATTCATTATCTATTAAAAGATAGCTTAGGAGAAGTCTATTCATTATCTATTATAAGTAGATAATATAATGAAGTATAAGTAGATAATTAAGTGCTAGAAAAGTGGACCGAGTCCCCTTCCAAGAGTGGCCCGTCCATAAAGCCTTACTCGTGGCCCGATTCTTCTTCTCCGGCCGAGATCCTCAAACTTTCAGAATCGGAAGAAGCGGGAGATTGATTGCTCCTGAGAGCACTATTTCTTGAGGAACTTGCCCGTAACCTACGTAACCTAATATACTAGTAATACGCCGCGTATGCTTTGCACGCCGAGCAGCGGAAGCGCGGGCTTTTGCTATTGTTCTTGCTTTAACCTCTCGATGATCCCTTTCTAAGTCTTCAATTTCGTCTTGGGATAAGAGGGAATCCTCAAAATTTTGGGTTTTCCGGTAATTTTGCTCCTTGGTTAAAGCTTGGAGGACTTGGGAAATTTCGTCCTCGCTCGAGCCCCGTTTTACGTGCTCCTCGAGTTAGCACTCGAGTTCAGCGCTCCGAATAAGACTTTCTTCCCATTTTTTCGCCAAAAGTTCTTTTTGCTGATGCACCGCTACGGGAAAGCCTTCCTCCTCAGAAGTATCCTCAAGTCTAGTCTCGGGAGTAGGTCCCTCCACCAAGGAAATCGAGTTGCCTTCGGATGGATTATCCGTCGGCCTTTCCAATGTACTGGAAGATCCTGCCGGGCTCGTAGGATTCACCGGTGGGCGTCGGACGAAGACTCCCCAAAGGGACAATCCGACCCAAGCGACCCCCGGGATCCCCACTGCTGTCACTCCAGTAATCAGTATAAAGTTCCACAAAAATGATAGTCAACCTTTCCCAGGTTTTTTTTGATTCATTGCAAAAAGGACCTCCCACCCTCATAAAAATCTTTCTGTACAAAATCTCAAAAAAAAAAAAAGACAAAAGAGAAGAGCTCTTATGTATGTAGCCATATCTTTTAGCATTTTCCACAAGCTAAAGTCACACAAGCCCAATTATTCATTATTATCGGAACCTTGAGCAATCCTTCATCCAATTGATTAGATAAGATCTAAAAAAAAGCATCTGCTTCATCGGATCTCACTATCCATAGTTCCATACATAGAGATACCGTGTGTTTCAGTTTCAGACATCTGCGGATCGATTTGAAATGGAAACTCGCTCTACTGAAAATGAAATGAATGCATTGATCCACTTAGTTTCAACGAGTTGCATCCTACTTCCCGCATAAACCCCCGGATCATCCTCGCGGGTCTCCTCACTATCAGTGAGAAAACCCTAGCCTGCGCCATTCCCATCGCCCATTGGCGTTTCCATCCTGCTTTCGAATCTCTCAATCCAATCTCTCAATGGGACAATCTTCGATAAGAGCATCGGCATGGGTTGCCCAGCTCACGTCTACGCGCTTTGGCTGCTGCTGCTTGTGCCCGAAGTACTCGTTCTTTGAGGTGAGGAACCGCCTCTTCCAAGGCCGCAATTTCCTCGCTTAACGTAGCAATATGTTGGAACTGAGTGGCATTGAAAGAAAAAACCTCCTCCAGGAACTTAGGAAAGCGGGGGTCATCTTGGATTGCCCGTTGGCGGCTTAATCCGAGCCTCCTTACCGCACTGGAATACTCGGCGAAGCGCGAAATTCTGACAGAGTTGTCCCGTATAAGTTTTCTTTTCTCTATAATGAGGGCTTTTTTCGATTCCCACTCTCTTATTTTCATCGAAATCTCAGTAGAATCTTCGATTGGATTCTCAGCCTTTTTTGTGATCGATGGGTCCATCAAGAATCCGTCCGGATCGATGTCAATCGAATAAGAATTCTCAGGATCCCTCGTGAATGTCCTTGTGAATGTCAAGCAAAAGCTATATTTGGGAGATTTCGGAGGAATTCGCGGTGGATTTCCGAAGAATTTCAAAAAAAAAAAAATGAGAAATCGGCTTCTTTTTCGGATTTCTCATGAAAATTTCCCTCCAAAGTCTTAGTTTTGTATTCATTTATGAATATAGTTAAAATATCCTATTTATAGCAGTACGTCAACCCTACGAGCCTCTTTTCTATTCTTTAGAAAGAATCTGAGGCAAGGTGAACCCGAAAAAGGCTTTTTCTTTCTATTTTTATAAAGAACGAAAGAACATGATATGTCTATACCATATCGAGATAGATATGAAGTAAGTATAAATAGGATTCCACTCGATTAATGAATCGTGAAGCAAGCAAGACATGACCTAGAACAAAAAAATTGGGTAGTTCGACCCAAATTTAGAGGTCTTTCGAGAAAGCCGTTACGGATCAATTCACAATTCTAATTCGAATTGACTAATCCGATCTATTTTCTACCTGCGTAGGAGTGTATCTCTGTTTCTGTTTCACGAATATGATATATTCTGGGCATTTTTCATAATTTCAAGTGGTATTCCTATTTTGGCATTTCAAATTTCCGGGGTTTTGGCCCCAACTCGCGAAGGGCCGGAGAAGCTTTCTAGCTAAGAATCGGGGATAGAACCCATGGGCGATGGTTGGTTACAATTCCGAATCCGTTACTCTATGTTTGCTCTAGTTTTTGTTGTTTTTGATGTTGAAACGGTTTTTCTTTCTCCATGGGCAATGAGTTTCGATGGGTTGGGTCTATCTGTATTTATAGAAGCTTTCATTTTCTTTCATGCTTCTCCCAATTGTTGGTTCAGTTTATGCATGGCGAAAGGGAGCATTGGAATGGTCTTAGCTCCTGAATATTCAGACACTAAAAAGAAAAAAGAAGAAAAAAAAGACATTGAGACCATTTTGAATTCCATTGAGGTTCCGGTCCTTGATCGAACCAACCAAAATGCAATTATTTCAACTACATCAAATGAGCTTTCGAATTGGTCAAGACTCTCTAGTTTGTGGCCGCTGTTCTATGGTACCAGTTGCTGCTTCATTGAATTTGCTTCATTATTCATTACTAGGCTCGCGATTCGACTTTGATCGTCAGGGCCTGGTACCAAGATCGAGTCCTAGGCAAGCGGACCTCATTTTAACAGCCGGCACAGTCACAATGAAAATGGCCCCTTCTTTAGGGAGATTATAGGAACAAATGCCTGAACCAAAGTATGTCATTGCTATGGGCGCCTGCACTATTACAGGAGGGATGTTCAGTACGGATTCTTAGAGTACTGTTCGGGGAGTCGATAAGTTCATTCCTGTGGATGTTTATTTGCCGGGTTGCCCACCTAAACCAGAGGCAGTTATAGATGCTATAACAAAACTTCGTAAAAAAGTCTCTCAAGAAATCTATGAAGATAGAATAGGGTCTCAACAGGAAAAGCGATGTTTTACTACGAATCACAAGTTTCCGCAGTACTCATACTGGAAATTTGGATCAAGGATTCCTCTATCAATCCTCATCTACTTCAGAGATCCTTTCTGAAACATTTTTCAAATACAAAAGTTCAGTATCTTCCCAAGAATGAGTGAATTAGGCAGGATGCTTTTCTCTTGTACAGAATAACAAACGGCGGGTCAAGTCCATTTTTCAAAATTTCATCGTAAATGCGAAATCCTTATTCAAATGAAAATCCGGGAGAGATTAAAAAAAAAGATGCAGGGTCGTTTGTCCGCCTGGCTAGTCAAGCATGAACTAGTTCATAGATCTTTGGGCTTCGATTATCAAGGAATCGAAACTTTACAATACAAATAAAACCCGAGGATTGGCACTCCATTGCTGTCATTTCATTTTCATATGGATCTGGTTACAATTATCTACGCTCCCAGTGTGCCTATGATGTAGCACCGGGGGGACTGTTAGCTAGTGTGTATCATCTTACGAGAATACAGTATGGTCTGGCTGGATCAAGTAGAAGAGGTAGGCATAAAAGTATTTGTCCTAAGGAAACATCCTAGAATTCCATCGGTTTTCTGGATTTGGAAAAGTTCGGATTTTCAAGAACGGGAATCCTATGATGTGTTGGGAATCTCTTAGGAGAATCATCCACACCTGAAACGTATTTTGATGCCTGAAAGCTGGATAGGATGGCCCTTACGGAAGGATTCTATTGCGCCTAATTTCTATGAAATACAAGACTTGAATCTCAATCTTCACTTCTATGCCTACAGACATTCAAGGAATCTTTTTTGATTCTAGATCAAAGAGATTCATTGGATTCTCATGCGTATTTGGGCTCAATCTAAAATACTAAAATAGGGCTTTATTACAATTTTCCAATTTGGAAGATCTTTCTTTCGGGGGAGCCGGGCTACTAAAATGAATAAAAAAAGAGTTCTGCACCACGAACTTTGTACCGCGCACAGCACTTAGATGAGCTCTCAAAAGTCACGTAGGAGCGAGTGGCAAAAGGGAATGGGAAAGAAAAAAAGAAAGAACGGAAAGGGGTTGCTGAGATTCTATTTGGACTATAGCTGAAATGAATCTTGCCTATTCCCACCTATCCATTCCTTAAGATTAAGATCGGACTGTTAGGTTTTTAAACAACTAACTTGACTTTTTGGATAGGAAGGATTTTTCTTTTTTGTTTGAATGAGAAGAGGCATCATAGAAACAAAGAAAAACGAAGCCGAAACAGCATCGAATTCTTTTCTTATCTACAAAAAGAAAGGGAGCTCTATCTCTAGATACCTAGATGGAGAAGTCTGGGTCGTGGTCTAGACAATATGTCTGATGATCCATATCGAATTTGGATGAGTATCTATTAGTATAGTAACTATATGCCAGGAACCAGATTTGAACTGGTGACACGAGGATTTTCAGTCCTCTGCTCTACCAGCTGAGCTATCCCGACCCTTCCCGACATATCATACCCATCCTACTAGATGGATTAGGTCTCTATCAATTCAAATGAAAGAGAATCAAAAAGCATTACAAATTACAAAGTCTTACCCAGGGAATTTCTGAGATCTTCAACAAGAATACTTTGTCAGTTTCATTGAATTAAGAATCAGGATATGTACTGTGAATGATTCAAACGGGGGTTACTTACTCAGAGATGTTCTTTTGTACATCTATCGTACATCTCACGGACTTGTGATAATAGAGGAGCATTTCTGCTCCGATCTAGTTGGCAAACTGTAGAGTGAATCAGAAACAATGGAACCGCTGATGAAAAATCAGATCGATTTTAGGGGGATGGGCTTTTTTTTTTTGAGTGTGATTGGGGATAGAGGGACTTGAACCCTCACGATTTCTAAAGTCGACGGATTTTCCTCTTACTATAAATTTCATTGTTGTCATTGCTATTGACATGTAGAATGGGACTCTATCTTTATTCTCGTCCAATTAATCAGTTCGTTAAAAGATCTATCAGACTATGGAATGAATGAATGATTTGATCACTGAATTAGTGGGGATCGATTCACAATAATGCTTCCATTTTTCATAGAAAAAACGAAGGATTCAGGGAAGAGTTAATAGGAATCATTTGATTATTTCAGTATACGTATGTATCTAGGTTTATCCTTCATCCCTTTCTTGGAATAATTGATTCCTCTATCACCGAAGTCTACCCCATTCGTTAGAACAGCTTCCGTTGAGTCTCTGCACCTATCCTTTTTGGATTCTTGTTTTCGGAACCCCCCCCCTTTTTTTCTGAAAACAGGATTTGGCTCAGGATTGCCCATTTTTGATTCCAGGGTTTCTCTGAATTTGAAAGTTTTCACTTAGTAGGTTTCCATACTAAGGCTCAATCCAATCAAGTCCGTAGCGTCTACCAATTTCGCCATATCCCCTTTTTTGTTTGAAAACTAGGATCCCCTTCCCCCTCTTTCTTTTCTTTCTCATTTTTCTTTCATTTTTGCTTATACCGTAACCTTTGAATTCAGTAGAATTCAGTAGATAGGATTCTATATCTAAAAAGTTTCTCCGTTTACTCCTATTTGATTTCTTATGGATCTTATCGATCCTTAATCTATCAGAGAATGGGTCTTTGGTCCAATCAGAAATGATTTTAGCATTGATGAATCCGCAATTCAACATGGATGGATCTATACCACAAAATAGATGCCTCTCTTCTTCTCATTATTAATGTGCTGTTTTTCATACTTGAACGGTCGATTCTTTGTTGTCTTATCGCTCTGAATAAAACCGGAGGAAGGTCTCATTTTTTTTTTCTGTTCTGGATTGTATCCTTAGTATCTTGATTCTTTAGAATCATATTCATAGAAATAGAAAATAGAATCCTATAACTAAAAACGAAAACTGAGAACTAGAATCAATGAGAAATCGAAAATCAAAAAAGAAATTCGATTGATTTTCGATTTGATTTCAATTGAAAAAGGATAAAAAATTCTATTTGAGATTTCTTGTTAGAGAATATGCATTCTGAATTCGATTTCTATTCTTTCTATATGCTAGAGGGTTTCTGAACAGCTAAGATCCTGGCAGTTTGCAGAATTCTTATGCATAATTTCTATTATGTGAGCCCGCTTAGCTCAGCGGTTAGAGCATCGCATTTGTAATGCGATGGTCATCGGTTCGATTCCGATAGCCGGCTTTTTTATTTGTTTGATTTTCTATTTTGAAACATGAATGTCTCCTTGACATCAAGGAATGGAATATTGAAAAGACTTCTTTAGCGTCTTTCAAAAAGTAACGGATCTAGTTATGTCCTAAGAACTTCCAACTATGAATAAAGAATAAAAAAAAAAAAAAAGCTTCGAGCAGTTAGGAACAAATCAAGAAAAGTATTCTTAACTTGCCATATCTATATATATACTAAATCTAAATATTGATACAATTCATCGCATTCTTCTTTACAGTACTTCAGTAGATTTTGCTTCGTTTCTCATTTAGTTCAGTCTTAATTTAGTCAATTGCATTTTCAATAAAAAAAGGAGTCTTTATGTCTCGTTACCGAGGGCCTCGTCTCAAAAAAATAAACCGTCTGGGGGCTTTACCGGGACTAACCAATAAAGTGCCTACTCGCCACCCCGATCGTCAAAAAAAAAAAAAGAACAACAAAAAATCTCAATCTCAATCTCAATCTCAATATTGGAAGCGTCTAGAGGAAAAACAAAAATTGCGTTTTCATTATGGTCTGACAGAGCGACAATTACTTAAATACGTTCGTATCGCTGGCAAAACCAAAGGATCAACAGGTCAGGTTTTACTACAATTACTTGAAATGCGTTTGGATAACATAATTTTTCGACTGGGTATGGCTTCAACCATTCCTGGGGCCCGGCAATTAGTGAATCATAGACATATTTTAGTTAATGGTTGTCTAGTAGATATCCCAAGTTATCGCTGCAAACCCCGAGATATTATTACAACGAAGGATGAACAAAAAACCAGAGCTCTCATTCAAAATTCTCTTGCTTCATCCTCCCAGAAGAAAGTGCCTGAACATTTGACTCTTCACTCAGCCCAATATAAAGGATTAGTCAATCAAATAATAGCTCGTCGTCGGGTTGGTTTAAAAATCGAAGAGTTGCGAGTTGTAGAATATTATTCCCGTCAAACTTGAACCTAACTAAAAGAACAAAGCTTCGGAAATTTTGGACCCCTTTTCGACAAAACAAAATATCTTGACCTAAGTATAGGGGGGATTCCCAGTTATGTATCATAGATCGGCGGGGAAATTTTGATTCCTTGGCCACTCTTTCCAGTATTTTTCCGTACTACAAAATGACAAAAATGAGTCATCGAGAATCTATAGCAAAGAAACATTTCCTTGCTCGAAGTATTTGATTTGATACATTGTGGTCAATAAGGTTCATGAATTCCGTGAAGGGACGGAGAGAGAGGGATTCGAACCCTCGGTAAACGAAAGCCTACATAGCAGTTCCAATGCTACGCCTTGGACCGCTCGGCCATCTCTCCTACAAAATCGGATGTTCTGATTATGGCCTAGAAACCCAGTAAATCACGAATTATTCTTATTGAAAATAGATAGGGAAATTGATTCCCACCCAAAACCGTTTTTGACTGGTAAGGGCCCTCGTCCAGGCCCCCTCTACTTCTAGAGGCCAGTTCACATCACCTCCTCCTAACGATATGACTTTGACTTTTATCCTAATCTGTTGGAAGAAGCTTAGAGCTTCACTTCTCCCGCGACTCTCTCGCCTTTTGACCAAAGCAAGAAAACTCTTGGAGGTATGGAGGCAATGGGTCTTCCAACAATTACAATTCCGACGCCGGTTCTTCATCCGTTTTCGGAAGATTGCCACTCTTATTTTATTATTTTTTATTTGCGCAGTGAGCTCTTGCTCTTGGGGTCAAACTCGGGCTCCCTTAACCGTCCCTAGGACTATGCCTTCAGAAGTCCGGTACTTCTGGAAACCGGATTCAAGGAAAGTCCCCAAAACGTTTGGGATAGTTCGGCCCATCAATCAGCGGATGGGCCATCGGATGGCAACTCAGACCTGGAAAACGGACGAGAAGGTCCTTTTTGGGCTCACACCTTCCTCTTTTTGTTTCTGGCCCAACCTCGACATCAATAAGGGTCCTCTCGATCACCAAACCCAGTCCCAAATTCTATGCGAACCAAATGGTTCCCTCACCTCCGAGGAGATAGAGATAGTACGAAAGGACATCCAGTTGGAGGGCTTAGCCGCGTTCTGCCTCTATAGTCAAGGAGATTTACTAAGGTCTCGGTTTGAAGCCCGAGAGCTCTCTAGGAAATCAAAGAGACAAATGAGACAAATCCAAGATTGGCAAAAAAAGTATGAGACTTTGTCTGACGCCTACGAAACCCTCTCGCAAGAGTCTAGCAGCAAGCTGTCAATGACAGAAAAGAAATTGGCTACCGTAAAGGCGCGCCTCGAAGCTAAGGAGCAGGAGTGCCTCCAGTACTTGGTAAACAGAGAATTCTTTAGGAGGTTTGAGATCCAAACCCAGGATTGGGATACGGTGTTCGCGGATCTGGTTGCGCAAAACGGAGGCCTCCCTGATGAAAAACTATTATACTTGCAGCAAGGCGTTACTGAGCTCCGACGCAAGCTGGAAAGGTCTGAAGCAAACTCGGAGAGCCTCCGACAGAGGGAGACCTTTTACGTGATAGGTCTACAAAATGGAGAGGAACACTATGCTAAGCTCCAAGAGAAGCAGGAAAGGACCGAAAGAGACTTGGAGTACTATAAGGAACAACTTTTCTGGGCTACGGGGCGAAGAGAATAAATTAGTTACCTAAAGTGAAGACGCTAGGTTATTGGAGAAAAGATAGAGGTATACAAAATGCATACCAACACTATGCTGAGCTCAAAAACAAACTGGTAAGAACTTGGAGTACTATAAGGAGCTGGGCTACGGGCCCCCCCGAGTCGGGGCCCCTAAGAGGAAGAGAATAAACTAGTTACCTAAAGTGAAGACGCTAGGTTATTGGAGAAAAGAAAGATCCGTAGCTCGGGAAAAAAAAAAAAACATGCATTTTTTTGAACAAGTCTTTTTTGTGGGATTTCGTACGGTCCAATTCCTTTGGTTGTGGGATTCTTTTCCTACGAAAGGGAATGAGAAGAATTAGGGAGTGGATTGTGAACTATGCCTAGATCACGGATAAATGGAAATTTTATTGATAAGACCTCTTCAATTGTAGCCAATATCTTATTACGAATAATTCCGACAACTTCCGGAGAAAAAGAGGCATTCACCTATTACAGAGATGGTGCGATTTGATTCTTTTTATTTCTTTACAATTCTCATTCTTACGAGCGAGAATGGCACATGCTTTGGGATAGAACGAAAAAAAATGAATCTCTTTTTTAGATTATCTTAAAAGATACCCGAAAGAAACCTACGCTTCGTGAAGGTGAAGTTTGGAAATAGAACAATTCCTTCTATCGTGTATCCCCGAGTGATGCAGCCTCAGATGCTTCCATGTTCCATTTGAGTATTGAGCGAAAGGTTCCACCTATAGGTTCTTACAAGTCAATCCTACTCCACTAATCCCAATAGGCGGCATAGAGGAAGAAGCACTACACCTAGGAATCAACAACAAGAAAACTTGAGTTCGAACTTACCCCCTTTTCCTTATCGGGATCGGGACTAACAAAGAAGAAAGAGTGGTTGGGCCAACAAACATCCATCTCGTTCGTACTTTGGATACCCGTAGAACCATCGAAGTCTGTTGAAGTGACTCATTCCTGAAAATAGGAGGCGTTGAGGACAAAGAAATTGTTGGAGTTACCTTTTCTATCTACCACCAATACGCTGGATGTTACGAAAAGACCTCTTGCAGGAAGGCTGGCTAGAAATTTCTTGTAAAAATACTAGCCCCTGTCAGTTCATAATGAGAATCTTGCAATATCTTTTTTTTTTTTTTTGATTCCATGGATTCTTATCATTCATTATGTACAGAAGGGAGGAGCCGTATGAGATTGAAATCTCACGTACGGTTCTGGAACGGGGATTATTTGACTAGAATGAACAACCGTAACGGATGTCAGCTCAATCCGAAGGAAATTATGCGGAAGCTTTACATAATTATTATGAAGCTACGCGACTTGAAATTGATCCCTATGATCGAAGTTATATACTCTATAACATAGGGCTTATCCACACAAGCAACGGAGAACATACGAAAGCTTTGGAATATTATTTCCGGGCACTCGAACGAAACCCATTCTTACCACAGGCTTTGAATAATATGGCTGTGATCTGTCATTACGTGCGACTATCTCCACTATAGAAAGAGGGAAAGAAAGATCCAATCCGCCAGTAACTACTAGAACGAAAATAGGCTTTCTACATATTTATCGTACAAAGCAACGATTTTTATTAGCTGTAGCAAAGAAAGAGACTTCATCGAAGCCAAAATAGGAAGAAATAGATATGCCTAGAAGACTCGATTCTATGGATAAAAGCTCTAATTGATGGGGGAAGCACCGTAAAGATCAATTAGCGAGGGTTTGGGCCGATACAATAAGAACTGCTTGACTTCTGTCATGATAGGAGAGAAAAGTTAGGAATCCACTTATGTAATAGAGTTGATCTACTAAGGTATTCAGCAGCGGTGTAGTATCAGATCCCAAAGAGAGTAAGTCCTTTCTTTCTTATGGAGGAAAGAAAGTCTTTTTCAAAGATTCTATAGAAATTTCGATAGGAAACCGAGATAGTTACCTTTCAGAAAATGCTAATGATAGCAGGGATGTCTATGGTTTATTTTTCTGAAGGTGGGAAAAAAGAGAAAACTGAATTCGAAATGAAATCCAAATTCACGTTTGAAGCTTATGGAAATGTATGTTATTAACCTCTTCTGGGTAACCGAAGAAACAAAAATGGGATTGATTTACAAGAAATCTTATTTCGTTAGTCTAGGGGAGATGGGATACCAAAAGAATTGACTGCTGAGGCTGAGCCGTATGAGTTAGGAAACTCTCAAGTACGGTTCTAAGGGAAGGAATTCACCCACCTATTCTGACCGAGGAGAACAGGCCATTCGCCAGGGAGATTCTGAAATTGCGGAGGCTTGGTCCAATCAAGCTGCTGAGTATTGGAAACAAGCTATAGCGCTTACTCCAGGGAATTATATTGAAGCGTATAATTGGTTGAAGATCACGAGACGCTTTGAATTTGAATAAGAACACTCTCTTTTTTTTTTTGTTTGGTGGATCCATCCGTAAAATCCAATACATCAGTCCTCTGGGAAGAGCTAATCACGGAATTTTATTCTATTCCTTTTTATTCTATTCCTTCTAATTTGAAGATCGTTCTATTTCGTCTGATACCTCGTAGAGCTAAACGCTACCCGACGGACTCTAGCCCTAATCCGCTATTCAAATTCAAAAAAGAGTCTTTTGAATGATTCAATATGGATACCGGGATATCTTTTATGACTGACGAATGAGTGCTCTGGTGATTTGGAAGAGAGGACTCGTCATCGGTTCCGTGTAAGATAAAGCTAGGAAGTCGTTCTATCTAGGCAGATATCCATTGAGATATGAATATACTCGATTTCACCAAAAAATCTTTTTTTTTGTCAAGTCGCAGGTTTCCAAGCTTCCAAAGGTCCGTTGAGCGCCTCAGGGCTATGTCATAATAGATCCGAACACTTGCCCCGGATCGACTTCCCGATCATAATTGTTCTAGTAAATCACTCAAAAAACTAGATAGATGGGAGCTAGAAAGGAACAAATTAGAACTAGATCTCAGAGGGTTCCTAATTCCTTCACTGTTGGCGGGTTTCTTTGTATGTGTTGTCCGGAAAGAGGAGGACTCAATGATT